AATACAACGAACTGTCATTAAGAATTTCATCTTTGGACCAAAAACAAGCAAGAGGTGGAATACCACAAAGAGAAAGTGTACCTAATAAAAAAGAAATTTTTGTAATTGGTACATGTTTTCTTAAACCGCCCATAAGAACCATATTCTGACTTTTATCTGGAGAATATCCAACAATGGCTTCCATCGAATGAATAATAGATCCAGATCCTAAAAACAGCAATGCTTTCGAATAAGCATGAGTAATCAAATGAAATAAAGCAGCTCGATAAGAACCCATACCTAAAGCTAACATCATATAACCCAATTGAGACATTGTAGAATAAGCTAAGCCTCTCTTAATATCCTTTTGAGCAAGAGCTAAAGTAGCTCCTAAAAATAATGTTATTATACCTATTACAGATATTAGATTTAGTATGTAAGGTATAACTATGAAAAGAGGAAGAAGACGAGCTACAAGAAAAATTCCTGCTGCTACCATGGTAGCAGCATGGATAAGAGCCGAAATAGGGGTAGGCCCTTCCATGGCATCGGGTAACCAGACATGAAGGGGAAATTGGGCAGATTTAGCAACTGCGCCGGAAAATAATAGGAAGGCACATAAAGTAACAAATAAAGGATTAACTTCATTATTATAAACCAAGTGTTTGAATATTTCAAACAAATCCCGAAATTCAAAACTGCCTGTTATCCAATAAAAACCTAAAATTCCTAATAATAACCCCAAATCCCCAACACGATTAGTTACAAACGCTTTTTGACAAGCATTCGCCGCACTGGGTCGGGTGAACCAAAAACCTATTAATAGATAAGAACACATTCCAACTAATTCCCAAAAAATATAAATTTGTATTAAATTCGAACTAGTAACTAATCCCAACATTGAAGTATTGGAAAAACTCATATAAGCAAAAAATCTCACATATCCCCCATCATGAGACATATAATTGTCACTATAAATAAGAACCATAATGCCAACACTTGTGATTAATATTAACATAATAGAAGTAAGTGGATCAACCAAGTAGCCAAACTCTAAAGAAAAACCATTATTGATAGTCCAAGACCATACAGATTGATAGACAGAATTGGTATTTAGTTGCTGAATAAAGAAATGGGCTGAAAAAAGCATAACTATACTTAATAATAAAACACTCGGAAAAGCCCACATACGGCGAAGATTTTTAGTTGCCGTTGGAAAAAGTATAAGTCCTGCTCCTATTAACATAGGAACTGGAAGTGGAATGAACGGTATGATCCATGAATATTGATATGTATATTCCATAAAAAAATAAAAAAAAAATTATCTTAATTAATTGTTTCTGACTCACTGGTTCTTATTTCTTTTCTTTTGAAAGCGATCGATTAATAATAATAAAATAATAATAAAAATAAAGAAAAGAAAACTTAATATATAATTTTTCAGCCTTAATTCTTCGGAATCTTTCCAAACTACTTCAACTATTTCAAACGAAGATGAAGAGTTAGGGTTAGTCAAATGATATGAACAAGTTACGAGTGAAAAAGAAATAAGTACTTTAGTTTATTATTAATATTGAATTGAATTGTTAATATGAAATTTATATTTTTAAGTAAAATTTTATGAAGATAAAAACAAAAAATTACATTTTCGGTCTAATTATTCTAATTATTACGTATTAAAATAGTTTTTTTATATCTATAGAGCAAGGATAAATAATGGCAGCAAAAATAGTATTTTATACGAATTATAGGAACCCTAACTTGACCCATAAAACCGATTTTCCATAAAATAAACCAAAAACTCTTTATTGCAGTTTGTTTGGGTTTATTTTATTCCCAATCATTAACGAATTCATTTTAGAACTAATTAATTGTCTTCCATTACAATTACAATAAAAGCTATTTGTATTGTAGGAAATGCTATCCCACACTTTTTTATGTAAAATAAAAACTGAGGGGCCAATAAAACGACTTTTAGAAAGTATTTTTTATATTTTAATCTATTAACTACTAGGCTCATTCGAGTTTGAAAATTAAGTGTACTTTTTCTTCGAACTTGACCAATTTAATTAATATAATAGAAAAAGAAAAGAAAAGTTATTAAAGTTTTGTTAGGAGAGGTATTGGGTTTTTAAACCTTTCGATGTATTTTATTACATGTAAGAATGTAACATGACAAAAAAACAAAGCAAACACGCAACCCCTTTGTTTGTATTTTTTTTATTTTTTCAACTTCAATCTATTTGGCTTATAGTAGATCTTATTGTTCTTAGTAATATTTTATAAGATTTTTCCATAGACCTTGGGAGTGTAATTTAGAGAATAACTAGATAGAGATTATAGTAAAGAACAATTGATTTTGAACAATAGATGTCTTTCACATCCAACCGCCGAACCTATTATCATTTTTTAATGGCAGTTCCAAAAAAGCGTACCTCTAGTTCAAAAAAACGTATTCGTAAAAATAGTTGGAAAAGGAAGGGGTATTGGGCAGCATTGAAAGCTTTTTCATTAGCTAAATCTATTTCTACCGGTAGCTCAAAAAGTTTTTTTTATGTGACAAATAAATAAAAAACCAATAGACTAAATAATACGGATCGGTCTAATTCGAAATTCGAAAAAGAGTCTCATTTTTGTTAGAATTTTTTTATTTATAAGTTTTTTTCTATAATTTAGAAGTTATAAAAATATTATAATAATAGTAAAATAATCTAAATTACTATTTCATTTTCATTAAAAAAAAAAGATTTCCCTCTTCTAATGTTTTAACCTGATCAATAACAATATTAAATGGAAATCTTTTTTTTTAGTCGAAATAAGAATTCGGTTGTCTACTGAATTTACAAAATGAATGGTATTCTTTTGTTTGAAAAAAGAATAAATGCAAGCACAAGGTTTCACCTTTGGTTTTGGTATGCTTTATAATTTTCAAGATGGGGATTCTCACCTTCCCCATCGACTTGACTCGATAATTCATTTTTATTTTTAGTTCAATCCATGGTCAAAATTATCTAGTTACAAACGTTCTTCTTTATTTTCAGGAGACCGCAAAGTAATAAACTACGAAACGAAAAATATCGTTCCGTTGTTAGTTAAATTAAAAAAACGTATACCCTAAAATAAATAATAAACAATGAAAAGAAAATAATAAAAAAAAACGAGTTGAAACAAACTTTTAGTCATCAATTTGAATGTTTCCTAAAAAAATATTGAATTAACCGCCTCAATCTCGACGATTAAATAAAAATGGGTTATTATGATTTCGAATAAGCCGCTATGGTGAAATCGGTAGACACGCTGCTCTTAGGAAGCAGTGCTAGAGCATCTCGGTTCGAGTCCGAGTGGCGGCATGGCTTTTTCTAAAAGAGTAAGCCCTATAATGAATTCAATTCCCGATTTCAATTACTATAATTGAGGCCCCCCTTTTTTAATAATTTTTATGATATTTTCAACTTTAGAGCGTATATTAACTCATATATCCTTTTCAATCATTTCAATTGTAATTACAATTCATTTGATAACTTTATTAGTCGATGAAATCGTAGGACTATATGATTCATCAGAAAAGGGGATGATAGCTACTTTTTTTTGCATAACAGGATTGTTAATTACTCGTTGGATTTTTTTGGGGCATTTACCATTAAGCGATTTATATGAATCATTAATTTTTCTTTCGTGGGGTTTTTCCATTATTCATATGATTCCTTATTTAAAAAAACAAAAAAACCATTTAAGCGCAATAACCGCGCCAAGTGCTATTTTTACCCAGGGTTTCGCTACTTCGGGTCTTTTAACTGAAATGCATCAATCCGCAATATTAGTACCTGCTCTCCAATCCCATTGGTTAATGATGCACGTAAGTATGATGGTATTGGGCTATGCAGCTCTTTTGTGTGGATCATTATTATCACTAGCTCTTCTAGTCATTACATTTCGAAAATTCATAAGGATTTTTAGTAAAAGCAATAATTTATTAACTGAGTTATTTTCCTTTGGTGAGATTCAATACGTGAATGAAAGAAACAATGTCTTACAAAACACTTCTTTGATTTCTTCTCAGAATTATTACAGATATCAATTAATTCAACAATTGGATCGATGGAGTTATCGTATTATTAGTTTGGGGTTTATCCTTTTAACCATAGGTATTCTTTCGGGAGCAGTATGGGCTAATGAAGCATGGGGATCCTATTGGAATTGGGATCCAAAAGAGACTTGGGCATTTATTACTTGGACCGTATTTGCAATTTATTTACATATTCGAACAAATAAAAATTTTGAAAGTATAAATTCTGCAATTGTGGCCTCAATGGGCTTTTTTATAATTTGGATATGCTATTTTGGAGTTAATCTATTAGGAATAGGGTTGCATAGTTACGGTTCATTTACATTACTATCTAATTGAATTGAATAAAGTACTTGACAACTAGAAGCATAGGACAGCATACATATATATATGAAAACCATCAAGAACCATTTGAATCCTTCCATTTCCATTACTTGATTCAAATGGTTCTCAAAATGTCAAAAATCTCTGGTTATATGTTTATAATAGAATTCCAATTTTTTATTTAACTTAAGAGCATAAAAATACTTTTTTTATTGTACAATGAACAATTTTAAAAACCATCGTATTTTATATTTTCGTTTATTCACAAAAACTATCTATAAAAAAAATTTGATATAATAGCTTCGACCTTGTCAACTGATAATGCGAAAACGAAATCGGGATAAATACCAATACCTATTACAGGTAAAAGGATAGAAATCGAAACAAATAACTCTCGCGGTCCAGAATCAAAAAAATAAGAGTTTGGGGCATTAAAAAGCTTGTATCCATAGAACATTTGGCGTAGCATAGATAATGAATAAATAGGAGTTAATATCATTCCAATTGCCATTACAAAAGTAATTAATACTTTTGTCATTAAAAAATATTTTTGGCTAGTAAGTATTCCAAAAAAAACTATCAATTCGGCAACAAAACCGCTCATGCCCGGTAATGCAAGCGAAGCCATTGATAAGATACTGAAAGTCGTGAATATTTTTGGAATTGCGATAGCCATTCCGCCCATTTCGTCGAGATAAAAAAGTCGTATTCTATCATAACTCGTTCCGGCCAAGAAAAAAAGCGCAGCGCCAATAAATCCGTGAGAAATTATTTGTAAAATGGCCCCATTGAGCCCTGTATCGCTTATAGAACCAATTCCTATAATTATGAAACCCATATGAGATACAGAGGAATAGGCTATTCTTTTTTTTAAATTACGCTGACCGGGAGATGTTGAAGCTGCATAGATTATTTGAATTGTGCCTACTATCATCAACCAGGGAGAAAATATAGAATGGGCATGGGGTAATAATTCCATATTGATCCGAACCAATCCATACGCTCCCATTTTTAATAAAATTCCGGCTAAAAGCATACAAGTACTATAATGTGCCTCTCCGTGGGTGTCTGGTAACCATGTGTGTAAGGGTATGATCGGTGATTTGACAGCAAAAGCAATAAGAAATCCAATATAGAATATTATTTCTAGTGCTACAGGATACGATTGATTAGCTGATGTTTCAAAATTTAATGTCGGTTCGTTGGAACCATATAAACCAATACCTAGAACTCCCATTAATAAAAAAACGGAACCTCCGGCAGTGTACAAAATAAATTTTGTAGCTGAATACAAACGTTTCTTTCCCCCCCACATGGATAGAAGTAGATAAACGGGAATTAATTCTAACTCCCACATGATGAAAAAAAGTAAAAGGTCTTGAGAAGAGAATGGTCCTATTTGACCGCTATACATTGCTAACATTAGGAAATGAAATAGTCGGGAATCTCGAGTAACGGGCCAAGCCGCTAAAGTAGCTAAAGTTGTGATAAATCCTGTCAGTAAAATGGGTCCTATAGCAATTCCATCTATTCCCAACCTCCAGTAAAAATCAAAAAAATGGATCCATTTATAATTCTCCGTTAGTTGCATTAACGGATCATCCAATTGGAAACGATAACCGAATGCATAGGTTGTTAGAAGGAGTTCCAGTATACATATACAAATAGTATACCACCTTATTACCTTATTTCCTCTATGAGGAAGAAAGAAAATTAAGGAACCCGCGGATATTGGCAAAACTACAATTAGCGTTAACCAAGGAAAATTATTCATGGTAAAAACAAAATAAACTTGGACCAGAAAAACCCGTGCTCGAAATAAATATATTTTGAGCGCGGGTTTTTGTCGGTAAGAGTAAAAAAATCAAATGTATTCGAGTAGGGTTTTCTGGAACGTATTAATAAGCTAGACCCATACTTCGAGTTGTTTCATGCCATAAATAAACGCGAACACTCAAGAAATCCGTTGGGCAGGCGGATTCGCATCTCTTACAACCAACACAGTCCTCCGTTCTTGGAGCGGAAGCGATTTGCTTAGCTTTACATCCGTCCCAAGGTATCATTTCTAATACATCGGTTGGGCAGGCTCGCACACATTGAGTACACCCTATACACGTATCATAAATCTTTACTGAATGTGACATTGAATCTATAAATTTTTGAACGTCAGAAATTTTCGATCTAGTAAACTTGTAAATGACTCATATATTTAGACATCCAGATGAATCAATAATTTACCAGAAATTTTAAAACAATCTACTTCTGGATCGACTCATGCGATAGAGCCAAGATACTTTGATTTATTACATTTTCGAAAATTTAATGTATGGTCATTTAATTCGAATTTATGAATATTAAAATTTCAATGATTAATACAATACTACTTATTCAACAAATTCGATTGATTGATACGAGTTGATTTTCTGTTACGATAAATTGACGAAACAATAGCCGGTCCAATAGCTGCTTCAGCGGCGGCAATAGCTATAACAAAAATTGAGAAAACATTTCCTTTTAATTGCCGACTATCAAAAAAATCAGAAAATGTTACGAAATTTATATTAACCGCATTCAGTATAAGTTCAAGACACATAAGGGCTCTAACCATATTTCGGCTCGTGATCAATCCATAGATACCGATAGAAAATAAGTAGGCACTCAAAACAAGTACATGCTCGAGCATCATTGGCTAACTCCTTATCAATTTTGATTCATTTCAATATGAACTGAACAACAATTCAACAGATTCAATTGACTAGAATATAAAGTCCGGAACAACGGAATATATTGTATTGGTAATAGATTAAATAAAAGAATTTCTATTTTAAGTTTTAGACATAAACAATACCTATTTAAAAATTGAAGATAAAAAAATGGAATAACACAGAACAGAATTGAATTTGGATTTACTGTTGCTAATTCTATAGATTTATTACTGGCGCGCTACGGCAATTGCACCTATCAAAGCGACTAAAAGAATTATCGAAATGAATTCAAATGGAAGAAAAAAATCTGTTGATAAATGAATTCCAATTTGTTGACTATTACTTATCAAATCTTGCTCTATAATCTGGTTTGATCTTGTAGTCCAAATAATCCCGTACCATGACGTATCTGTAATAGTAACCATTAGTAAAACAAAAATACTTGTACAAACAGGCAAAGTAAACCTGTCCCCAACAGTCCAAAGATTAAAATCTTTGTAATATTCTGAATCATTCATGAACATCACAGCAAATACAATTAAAACATTTATAGCTCCTACGTAAATAAGAAGTTGTGCAGCAGCTACAAAATAGGAGTTTAATAGAATATAGAATAAAGATATACAAACAAGAACCAGTCCCAATGAAAAGGCGGAATAAATGGGGTTGGTAAATAATACCACGCCTATACCTCCTAGTATAAGACCCGATCCGAGAAAGACTAAAAGAAAATCATGTATTGGTCCAGGCAAATCCATTATATGTAAAATAAGAGATAAATAAATCGAAATGTTTTTCATGACCTTATTGAGACCTGACCAGAATTTTTTTTTCTAATTTTTGAGAAACTCCTAATTAAATCCTAAGGGATGTGACTAAATGTAGGTACAATTATTGGGCTAATTTTATTCTTTATCTGAAGGAGTAGTTCTAATCCGAAACTTTATATTTCGAAATATATAATATATAGATATATTAATTAATAGATTTAAAACCCAAACTAAGACTTGGTTCTTACCAACCAATCAACACTTGGAATTTGTAGTTATTGACCAAACAAAACGAAAGAACCCCAAATTTCTTTAAATTAGATCAAAACCGAACCTTAGTATTGTTAAAGTAATTGGAAATTTTTCTTTAATCAAGAGATTGACTTTTTTTTTATTTGAGGCGAATTTAAAATTGTTCTAATTGTATAATCGTCACTTACTGACATTGGTAAACGACCCAAAGCAATTTGATTATAATTTAATTCGTGACGATCATAAGTAGAAAGTTCATATTCTTCAGTCATTGATAAACAATTTGTTGGACAATACTCAACACAATTTCCACAAAATATACAGATTCCGAAATCAATACTATAATTAAGTAATCGTTTCTTGCGAATATCCGTTTCCAATTTCCAATCAACAACGGGTAGATCTATAGGACATACACGAACACATACTTCGCAAGCAATACATTTATCAAATTCAAAATGAATTCGACCGCGGAAACGCTCCGCGGTGATTAATTTTTCATAAGGATATTGAATAGTTACGGGTAAACGATTTGCGTGGGATAAAGTAATCATGAAACTTTGACCAATGTATCTTGCAGCCCGTATTGTTTGTTGACCATAATTCATGAACCCAGTTACCATAGAAAACATATCGTGAATATATATATATGAATAATTTTATGTTTGTTTATTTCTCTTGGTTGAGACAAGTTGTGAATATAGAATATTCCGTTACAGCGAAAAGAGTTGGGAAGAAGTTGTTAATAATAGATTACCGAGCGAGATAGGTAAAAGAAATTTCCATCCAAGATTTAATAGTTGGTCCATTCTTAGCCTCGGCAAAGTCCATCTTGTTGTGATAGGAATGAACAAGAACAAATAAGTTTTAGCTAATGTAATAAAGATACCAATTGTCGCTCCAAAGACCCCGCCCATTTTATTTATTTCAAAAAACTCAGAAACATACATGTCCGGAATAGAGATATTCCAACCTCCCAAGTAAAGAACTGTTACAAATAATGAAGAAACTAATAGGTTTAGATAGGAAGCAACATAAAATAAACCGAATTTGATACCCGAGTATTCGGTTTGATAACCTGCTACTAATTCTTCTTCTGCTTCTGGTAAATCAAAAGGTAATCTCTCACATTCTGCTAGGGAAGAGATGAGAAAAATGATAAACCCTATAGGCTGACGCCACAAATTCCACCCCCCAAAACCATATTTTGATTGCGCCTCAACTATATCAATTGTACTTGAACTGTTAGATAATCATAGTCGGTGATACCATCACTGTTACCATCGCTATTACAGAACCGTACATGAGATTTTCACCTCATACGGCTCCTTGAAGGCCTTAAATAAATCTAAGGACCGGGTAAGTTTTATTTTTATTTTATCTTGATATGTTTGTAGGATGAATAAGGTAAAACTTTATTGGACGGTCCAAAATTATACCATATTGAATTCTGTCTGTTATAATTATTATTTATTTGTTTATATTATTTTAATAATAAATATAAAATAAATATAAATAAATAAAGTACTTCTGAATTGATCTCAACCCCTCTTTAAATAATAAAAATTATTCTTTGTTGAGTAATAACTTAATTCTTCAATAAAATACTTCTTGTAGAAATATCAATTTGTAAAAATATCAATAAACCGTCTTTTTCACTAAAAAAAAATTCCATATTAATTCATGAATTATGATACAAATTCTATATATATGTATATGGATATGAATATGTATATGGAAAAAGATAAAAAGGATTTTTTTATTGGAATTGGGTTTCTTTCTCTTTTTTTTTTTTTTCGTTCCTATTCTTCTTTCTATTTCTGAGAAAAACAGGGCTTACAAAATAAAGTAAAGGTTTTTTTCGTTCCCAATAGTTATGTATTTAATCGGTGGATAGGAGCATACTCTGGATTGGAATCGTGCCTTGGGGAGTACTGCCTAATAATTTCTACCAACTTTAAGCCCCAATTAGTATTCTTTGTTTGTATATTATGTCAAAATGTTCTTTTGGATAATTTACATAATATCCAGTTCCATTACAAATCCGTTTCATATCTTGGTGTTTCTAACCATCCACTCTTTTTTGTTCAACCCCCCGTTATGATAATACGTGTATGGTAATACATACAAATAATAGTTAAAACTCAATACAGTGGATCTTTTGAGCCCGCTTCAAGTCAGGATGACTAATCAACCAATCTTGGGGTAAACGGTTTCTTATGTTTATTTCCGCTTAACTCTTTAATTCTTATACATGGAAAATGAGACTCAATATTTTTACTGCGAATTTATATATTTATATATTCTAAATTATCTTATTTATACTTAATTTATATATTATATATAAGCTGTTTTCTTTCACTCATATAACTATTTGATTTAATTCTTCAATCCGAAATCCGAATAATTAATAAAAAAAAAGGAAGATATCTACTCTACTCAATTCATTCCACCACTTTCCTAGAAAGAAAGAATAAAGAAAAGTTTATGTCTATATATCAACGAATCGCACGTAGAGATATGGATAACACACATAAAGTTAATGGTATTTCATAACTAATCGATTGAGCAGCAGCTCGTAGACCACCTAAAAAGGAATATTTATTATTTGACCCGTATCCTGACATAAGAAGTCCAATGGGAGCAATACTTGAAATGGCAATCCATAAAAAAACACCAATATTGAGATCCGCTAAAACAAGGCGATAACCAAACGGAACTACTAAATAGCTTACTAAAATGGATATAACTGCTATGGATGGACCGATACTGAATAAACGAGTATCTCCTCTAGATGGAAAAAGATTTTCTTTGAAAAGAAGTTTTGTCCCATCTGCTAGAGCTTGAAGAACTCCCAAAGGGCCGGCGTATTCAGGTCCAATACGTTGTTGTATTCCCGCAGATATTTCTCTTTCTAACCATACAATTACCAGTACGCCTATTGTGATTCCCAATACAAGAGTCAAAATAGGAATAAATAACCATATAATTCCATAGACCTCTTTTAAAAATTCCAATCTATAAAAAGAATCGATATCTTGTACTTCTGGTGTATCAATTATCATTTCAACGATCAACTTCTCCCATAATGATATCTATACTACCTAGTATTGTCATAATATCAGCCAATTTCATTCTTTTAACTAACTGAGGAAGAATTTGCAAATTTATAAAACCCGGCGGTCGAATTTTCCATCTCCAAGGAAAACCACTCCGATCCCCTATCATAAAAATACCCAATTCTCCTTTTGGGGCTTCGACTCTCACATAAAGTTCTTGTTTCGGCAATTCAAATGTAGGAGAAGGTTTTTTACTAATAAAACGATATTCAAAATCATTCCATTCTGGATTCCCTTCTCTATCAAAGTATCGGATTTCTAAATTCTCATACGGTCCCCCCGGAATTCCTTCGAGAGCCTGTTGAATAATTTTTATGGATTCTATCATTTCACCAATTCGGACTAGATAACGAGCCAATGAATCTCCTTCTTTTTGCCACTGTACTTCCCAATCAAATTCGTCGTAACACTCATACTGATCAACTTTACGAAGATCCCATTGTATTCCGGACGCTCGCAGCATTGGTCCCGATAAACCCCAATTTATTACTTCCTCTCGACCAATAATGCCTACCCCCTCGACTCGTTCTAAAAAAATGGGATTGCGTGTAATAAGTTGTTGATATTCAGCAACCCTTGTTAAAAAATAATTGCAGAAATCCAAACATTTATCTATCCAGCCATGAGGTAGATCAGCCGCTACTCCCCCGATCCGAAAATAATTATGCATCATTCTCATACCGGTGGCAGCTTCGAATAGATCATATACTAATTCTCGTTCTCTGAAAATATAGAAAAAAGGAGTCTGTGCACCAATATCCGCCATAAAAGGACCGAGCCATAACAGATGAGAGGCTATACGACTCAACTCCAACATAATTATTCTGATATAGCTGGCTCTTTTAGGTACTTGAATATTTCCCAGTTGTTCCGGTCCATTTACCGTTATTGCTTCTGTGAACATAGTAGCTAAATAATCCCAACGTGTTACATAAGGCAAATATTGTATAATTGTTCGGTTTTCCGCAATTTTTTCCATCCCTCGGTGTAAATAACCCAATATTGGTTCACAGTCAATAACATCTTCACCATCTAGAGTAATGATAAGTCGAAGAACACCATGCATTGATGGGTGTTGGGGACCCATATTGACTACCATGAGGTCTTTTCTTGTAGCTGGTATATTCATAGGTTTTTCCTTAATTCATTCTTTCATGAATTTCTGAAAATGAAAAAAGTTCATTAAAATTCAAGATATAATAAATCAACTAATTCAAAATGCCTCCTCAAATTAACGAGTTTTTAATTCTCGAATATCCAACCGATTTATTAATTCTTTATAACCCATTTTATTTTTCTTTGACAAATAAGATAGCAGTCGTTGGCGTTTTCCCAGAATTTTACGTAGACCTCTCTGAGATAAATAGTCTTTTTTGTGTAATTGTAAATGTGAAGTAAGTCTTCGTATCCTATTGGTGAAACTAAATATTTGAAATTCAACAGATCCCCTGTTTTCTTCTTGTGAAATAACTGAGATGAATGAATTTTTTACCATAAAATGAAAACCCCTATTTTTTTTAAGATATTTTTGTTGATAGATATATTTATTGATCAGTAATAATAATGTCACTCGTTTTAGTTTGGTATAGACAATAATTTTAAATTTCGTTATAAATTTTTGATTTTTAAAAATCAAATTGAATAAATCCCATTTTCAAATTAGATTTGAAAAGGTATACATTTGAAAGGGTATACAAAAGGGTGGTTGTTTTCTGCACTCCCCAAATATAAAAACTTAGTCTTACAATCAGAAGGTCTTATTGATTCATTTCTAGATCGAATTGATAGGTCATTGAATTACATGTATCAGAATGGAATGTAAGACAATGGGTGTGTGCACCTCTTTGTCGTCATAGACCCGCTGTGATATGTGATATGGGATGGGAAATATAGCAAGGACTAGTAATTAATTTAAAATCGCGGATACATATGTATCCTTAACATACTGAAACGACTGCCGTTATTGGTATCAAACCAATACCGATTCATACAAGCTAAATCTTCTAATCGATAATTGGGCCAAAGAAATAACTTTAATTTAATAAGTTTTTCTTTGCTTTTATCCAAACGCTGGCTGTTTACCTTATTCCCATTCCCCAATGCTGAATTTTTATGCATATCATTTCTATTATTAGAATTGAAACAAATTAGAATTCGAAATTCTCTCCGAAGTCGGGGTGATAAAAGATTTTCAGGAACAAACAAATCATAATTATTTTTATCTCTATTTCCAGTCATCTTTTGATATTTGGTAATGACTTTATCAGAATTCTTATCAACATGGTTTTTTTCTCGGTATTTTTGATTAATTTGGTGTTTACTTTGATGAACCAATGAAATACCAACGGTTTGATACATAATAAACTGTCCATCATTTTTTATAGATAGACGAATCGGTTCAATAATAAAAATTCCTCTTTTGATCAATTCTGTAAGAGTTAAATTTTTCCGAATCATCAGAATATCCAGACTCATTTCTCCCCTTTGAATAGAGGATATAGTTATTTCTCTTGGATTTATCAGTCGAAGCAGGAGACAATATACTTTGATGTTATTGATTATTTTTTTATTTAAAATATCATCCCATCGCAATTGAAAATGCAAATACCTTTTTAGCAAGAAAAAAAATTCTGCTTTTGTATTGTTCTTGTATTGCTTTTTATTTTTTTGTTTTTTCATGTCTGAGCCCATATAATTTTCTTCAACATCTTTTTCTTGGTTTGAAAGAGCGTATTCAAGGTTTGCTTGGTCCGCGGATTCTTTTTGACCTTTATTTCTTTTTTTTAATTCAAGAGATTTTTTTTCAGTAGAGGATATAAAAGAATCTCTTTTTTTATTTCCAGCGATGCTTTTGTTTTCAATATCAGTAGCGTTTTCATTTATATTAGAATCTAAAAGAAGTAATTTTATTGGTATAACCCACGGTTTAGTTTTATACAAATTATAAAGTATCAAAAATTCTGGGAAGAACCAATGTTCAAGATTTGATATGGGACTATTTAATATTTCTTCATTCATTCCCATCCAATCCAAAAATCTTTTTTGATTGGATAGGTTGATTTCTTGATCTTGATGAATCGTGAGGTAAAAAAGATCTTTCTTTTTTATTTTATCAATTATTTGATAATTATTAAACTTAGCCTTAGTAAATTTTTTATTACTGTCAGTATCGATATTGATCCAGACTTCGATATCGACTTTCTTTCTAAGACAAAAATAGAGAATTCTCCAATCAAAATATTTTCTATCCATATTTTTCTCCATATCTCTAATATCATCTTGTACTAGATCATTATTGATAGGGATAATAGGAATACCTTCCATCATATTAAATAATTTTCGTTTATGTGTGTTGGAATTCGAAAAAACTTCTTGGTTATTTTTTACGTGAAATGGCGATTCATAAATTGAAGAGTACTTCGTATCTTCAGAATTAATAGATTTATATGCTAACCGATCATATCTATATTGTTTTTTAAAACTCCCCTTTTGATTCAGTAATGAAGCCTTTTCAAAATTCTTTTGTTTTTCGTAGTGAATAAATTTCATTTTTTTAAATGAATTGCATAAATCCTTATTTTGATTCATACAGTGTTGATTGAATCTATTTCGCCATTTTTGTGTTACTAATCTATACCATCTAATCTGAGATATATCATATTGATAATGATTCCTTAACCAATTTGTCCATTGATTCATTCCAGATTTCTGACGATTCTTATGTTTTAATTGAGAATGAAACAATTCTTGTGTTCCAACAAAAGAATCCTTTATTTCATTTTTAATAAAAAGGGCTGCTCCATTATATTGAAAAACATATTTTAACTTAGATAAATAGAAATTAATAAATTGGGTTTGTGAGAGTTTGTAAAATACATAGGCTTGTGAAAAGTAGGATAAGTCACAAAAATTATTTGAATTATTATTACTAATATTAGTATTATAAAGTGCCTTTTTTAGAGTCGAAATAAAGTGAATTAAACTTTGATTTGTTTTATCAATTTTGTCTTTATTTGTTTCATTATCGGTAATGTATTTATTAATAATTTTTTTTATTGATTCAAGAAATGGTTGTGTATTGATCTTAGGAATATTAATGATCCACAGAAAGATATCTATGTATATCCTTTCAATGAAAATTTTTAAAAAATAATGGAATTTGCGGATTAATCGAACATTTTTTCTTTTTAATATCTGCCAAATGTTTTTTTGTGATTCCAACCTTTTATCATCAGCACTTGTTTTGTTAGAACTAATATTTTGATCTGGAATTTGAAATCCCCCCTTTTTTTCATTTTTTACTTTTTCTATTTGATTTATGATTGTGTTTGTTCTATCAGTTAGATCCTGCATTTTTTTTTCTGTCAATGAATAATTTGTCCAATCCCGAGGTATAGTTTGAATGGACGATTCATGAATCATCAAATTACTGATTATCGAATCCTTTTTAGTTTTACTCAATTCAAATTCATATACGTTTCTTTTTCTCAATCCAAACAGGAGAATTGGGTTTATTTTTGAAAATTCTTTTTTTATTGCTTTTAAAAACCGAATGCTTTTAATGACCCATTTTTTTGTTTCTTTTGAAACATTTAGAAACAATTTTGTTTTTTCTTTTAAAATTCTTAGAATTAGAAAGCATTTCTTTTTCAATTTTATAATTTTTCTTTTGAGTTCTTTAAAAATAGGTTCAAAAAATGAAAGTTGTTTTCTGGGAGAATCAAAAGGGAATTCAGCTTCCATTCCAAAAATTGTTAAAAAACAAAAATCATTTTTGGAATCTTTCTTTTTCATTGGATCATTATAAGGGGCTCGTAGGTTAGATCTGTGCCAAGGTTTCAGACGAAAAGGAAATAGAATCTTAATCTGAATACCGTCTGTTAACCAGTTTTTTGGAAATTCTTTTTCTGATAATTGAACGCCATTATAAGTGCATTTAACATGCATTTCTCTATTCCAATCCTTTAAATCCTCGGACCATTCGGGAAATTGAAATAATAGCATACGGGCGATATTTTTAACTATTATCAATGAGGGCAATATAATATATTTTCTAAGAATTGATTGGATTACTAACAAAAAACCTCTTATTACTTGAGCAAGTAAAATACTATCCCAGGCTTCTGCTATTTCTATACGTACTTTCTCCTTTCTTTTGTCTTCTTCTTTTTTATCCTCTTCTTTTTTTTTCTCACTTTCTTCTGTGGTTTTCTCTTTCAAATCCGAAATTTTTAGTTCTGCGTTTGTCCACATAAAATTTCTCAAAATTAGGTTTATACGTTCGGAAATATCAAAAGAAAAAAAAGGGGATTTGTCTATTCGGTCCAAAAAAAGGGGGGAATGTACATCTGCCTCAAAGAATTTCCAAGTAACGATTTTACGTCGTTGAGCACGCACGGAGCCCTTGATTATATCTCGACGAAAATCAGATTGTTGTGAATAACGTATCAAAGCTACTTCGTCTGTTTGATCAGTATTATTAGTTTCTTGCGTATTAGTATAAGTATCAGTATCAATATTCTGTTGGTTATCAGTAAAAATAACTACACGTTTGGCTTTTCTTGAGCGAATCTCATGATCCTCTACCACACTTTCCTCGGTTTCTCCCTCCTGTTGTTCCAAATCGTTAATTAATTTGTATGACCACCGAGGGACTTTTTTATGAATTTCTTTTAGTGCAATAGATTTTTTTTTTTTTGTTTTCTCGTTGTGCAGAGTTCTATCTGCATCAAATAAAAATTTTAATATTTTTTTTCTATCTTCTGAATCAATTCTTACTTGTTCGTGTTCAGGAACTAAAAAGGGTCTTTTAAAATTTAGACTTGATGTTGATTTTACAGCAAGTTCATTGATTAAGTTCAATAAATAATAAATTTGCTTTGCGCATGTTTTTCTATCAAATGGATTTAGTTTCTGCTCAAATTCAAGGCGGTTGATAATAAGAAGTATACTATGAATCTTATTTATACAAAACTTTTCTATAAAATTTTTTATATAAATTTCATTTATAATTGAGAGTGAAACCCACTTTTTTATTCGTCCGCGATTGGGTCCATTTAAGAAAGGATCATATATTTTTGTTAAATATTCTTTTTTCGTTTTATCATTACACAACCGAGTTCTTTTTTCGAGTACATTCAGAACAACGGATTGCTTAGCGAGAGTTTTTGATAGATTTTTGTCGAGAGCTTTTACTCTATTTATAAAAATTTTGCTTATAGTTTTCTTTTTATGTTCATTGGTATAACTCCACCGATTAGAAAATTCATTAGATTCATTAGAAGG